TTTCTAAAATCAAGGGGACATAAGGGGATTCCAACCTAATTTTTCCTAAACTTTCTATTGTGAATTGTGATAAATCCACCCACTCTTACCGCATATATTGACAATCGGGAAGAGCGGATTCCCCCCCCTTTTTTATTGTTCAGAGAGAAACAGGTGCTTTTCTGAAATGAAATAGATATGACCTTTCTCTATGTTCAAGTATTTTTTTTTAGGCTCCTTTTCCAAACCAAACCCGAAAAAGGTCCATTCCCATAGACTTCCTTGAATTATGGGCCAGTGGTTTAATCACTTACTTCTTTATAATGCCAAAAAAATGACTAGGTTTTATATATGCTCATACTGCTTTGAATTTCAGCGATTCGGATTTTATTCTCTCGATGTATAGCAGGATTCCAAATTCCTATTTGAATGAAAAAAAATACAAGAAAGCCAGGAATTCGAACCGTAAGAATAAGACCCAATTTGTCTTTTGTTTTTATTTTTGAATCTTGATTGGCATCAATCAATCTTCAAATAAAATAGATGAAACAAAGAACTAGAATGAGGTGCTATTAAGATTCGATCTACCTAGTTCATATCACATATATGAAATATGAAGATCAATATTTTCGATTGATCCATAAGAATCCTACTTTAATATACTTCACCAAGACTCAAAAAAATAAATAGTATAGTAGTATGGTAGAAAGAAATGAATTCACTTCTTTCTACCATACTATCAGATCTCATAGAATACTGCGGATTGTAGTCTGCTCATCTTAATTTTCATTAAGAACTAAGAAGTCAAGTTTCATTCAAATTAATTATTTTGACTTACTGTTTTTACATATATAATAAGTAAAAAGGCAGTAGGAACTAAAATGAACAGTGTAGTAGCAATAAATGCAAGAATATTTACTTCCATAATACCATCGTTTCTTTTTTTTTTTACTGCGCAATAACTCGGGATTTAATCCCATAGAGATGAGGAATCAATCTTTCACCGGTAAATTCAATCAGATAAATTACATTGCGATGATATTGAATCAGATCAATATCATGAATAAGAATATCTGATGTATCAAATGGATTAATCGTCAAGAATTTAATAGTATAACATAGGAGGGTCCTTTATCCATACCGAATCCAAAATTCAATTTTTAAATTCATGATTCTATTAAGAATTTATTTCTTATCCTTATTTTGATTCTTAACTTTATATACCATAAAATATGCCGTATTCTTTATTCTTTGTAGAATCATCTGATCAAGTATTATTTGTCCATTTAGACAGCCTATTGGTTACCAACCCACCGAAATGAAACGAAAAAAGGACGGAGTTAAGTTCGAAATTCCTTTTTTAATGTTACTAATCAAGTTTTCTTGGAAACCAAATAAAGTGTAAGAAAACTGAACCTTAGTCTAAAAGATCTAATATCCCATAAAATTCACTCTTTTTTGTTGTTTCTTTGGACCCGAAGGAGAAAATCTTTCTTGGTAGTTATTCAAATTCCACATAATTGGAACCAAAAAAGGGGATAGGTTTAACCTGAATGGGTTCTATCAGGTTAATTATGTTTAATTCATTTTAGAATAACATTCTAAAAAATGCCCCAGGAAAAATAAAGATTATAGTATTGTTATACATTATAAGGATCAGGAACAATAAAAAAATGAAGTTAGAGTATATTTTTGGAAATTAGGATACAGGCTGCCCCCCAATAATTATACTAATTCACACGGGTCTCTCCTCCATTTATTGAAATATATATAACGGACTTCTCTTGTGGGTTTCCCCTACCCTTTGCCTCCGAAAGAGGGATAAGATGGATTGAGTATTTATTGTATACGTCGGGACTGACGGGGCTCGAACCCGCAGCTTCCGCCTTGACAGGGCGGTGCTCTTACCAATTGAACTACAATCCCCATAAAAAGTATATAACTCTTATTTATTCTTGTTATTTCATTCAAAGCATATCTATTTTGCATTATCACCCCGGTGTAACAGAGATACATGAATATATTGATAGGAAATGCTTAGTGAAAACAACATGGATTACTAGTAGTCCATGTTGTTATTCTCAAATCGATTGATACTACATTTTAAAACAAAAAATCCAACCTTGTTATTTTCTACCTGCGTGTCGGTTCTTTCTGGAAAACAAATGGGTCATATCCATTCATGGTGGATCAGCGCATTTTTGGGCCGAGCTGGATTTGAACCAGCGTAGACATATTGCCAACGAATTTACAGTCCGTCCCCATTAACCGCTCGGGCATCGACCCAGGAAAAATCACTTCTAAGGTTATTTAGAATCCATGATCAACTTCCTTTCATAGTACCCTACCCCCAGGGGAAGTCGAATCCCCGCTGCCTCCGTGAAAGGGAGATGTCCTGAACCACTAGACGATGGGGGCATGTTTTCCTGACCGCCGCAGACTCTACTATGCTCATAGTATGATTAGTTTTTCAAAATTGTCAATATAAAAGTAATTAGGGCCTTTTTGAAACTGAAACAAT